GTATCAGGAAGTACCGCTTGTGGAACCTCAATACCCACGGGCTTATTAGCTAAATGACAATTGGCGCATACAATACGACCAGTTGCTTCGCGCGGGTTTTCATAACCCTGCTGTGCAAAAATGGGATATGCATTTGAAATGTATGCCCCAGTTATTATATATATCATGAGCGATACGGAAATGGAGCGAGTAATCTCTTCCTTTATCCAAGAAAGGGTCTTTCTAGTTTGCATGGTCCAGTCGTTGATCCCGAAAATTTCTACAATAAAATTAGGTAGGTCGCTAGGATAGTTCCCTATCCACGATGCTGCTATTTACTGAAAAATTTTTACTAAAATATAGGAGGAATCCAAATCTCTTGGATGTATAGAAAAAAGAAGTGTATAAAAAAAAGTAAGATTTGGAATGTTTTATTTTACTTATGGACAAAATAACAAAATTCTAATTAGATCGGTGGATCCTTTTTCAGTCATTCATTGAATGATAAATCACTACAAGTGACGGAGATACACGATTTAAATAACGGAAGATCCAATATTTAAAAATTGTATCGAGAATGACTGGAAAGGTGGAAACAAGTCCAGATATAATTTGATCATTATGAGCAAATCCAAAATCTTTGTAGAAAGAGCTAATCATTAGTTCCCAGCCGTGGGGTGAATGGAATCCTATACATAAGTCGGTTAATAAAAGAATAGAAAGGGCTTTTATTGTGTCGCTTAAGTTATATATGAACTCTTGAACCCAAGAATTAAGAATAATAAGTTCTTCATTAACTAAAAGAGAATAACCACTTAGAATAATGAAACAGATTATATTTGTCGATAAGTGCAAAATCATATAGATACGATCCTCGTTGTGCATCTTGATCAATTGCATCGTTTCTTTGTGCATTCCGATACGAAACTTTTGTAGATGTGTTTCGGGGTATTCCTTTATCATTTCGTCCAACAGGAAGAGTTCCTCTAATTCTATTAATTTTTCTAGAATACTCTTTTCTTGAATATCATTTAAAAAAGTTTCGGATTGACTAGTATTCCACCAATTAATAATCCAAGATCCCAGACTTTTATTAAATGAAAAAGAAACCCACCAGGGCAAAAATACTATAGACGTAAGATATAGAAGGGGAATGAATGCTTTTTTTTCCATTTTTTCGTCTGTGAATTTTTAATGAATACGCTTCATTCGTCAACTCTATACGATCTAATATTTCTATCAAGCATAAGTTCTATTCTAATATTAGAATTCGAATAGAAAGCTTCGAACCCACGAACCTATTCCCTCTTTTTTATTTGTGAGTCATTGGTTAGTCCTTGAATTTAGTGAATTTACATACGCATAAAAAAAAAAATTGCGGACAAAAAAAGTTTCGTTTTCTAATTTTTACGTTTTCCGTATATAGAATATACGTCTTCTTTGGTTCATCAGTATTATGAAGAAATTTCAGTTAAGTTATGTTATTGAAAAAAAAAAAAAAGAGGATTTTTTTTTGTTTTTTACCTCCTGCTAAGAAAAGTGCTTCAGTTCTTTTCAAAATACTTCAATTGGTACACGCAAGAAATAGGCCAATTCCGCTGCTTTTTGCTCAATTTCTCGTGGAGTCAAATTCTCATCAGTACGAGTCAAAGGAATGGCCCCCTGGCCTCTGATTTCCATATAAAGTACACGCCGAGCATAAATACCCTCTTTAACTTCTATTCTGATAGACTGAATATCTTTCATAAAGAGTCGGAGTAAGATGCGACGATTTTTTCCTGGGAATCCCCAACGAAAAATACACACTATTCCTTCTTTTCTATCGAATCGATCATAACCACTACCTACATTCCACGAAATTGTGCACCACAAATAAGAGCTAATAAATAGACCGGCGAGCCCATAGAAAGACATCACGATCCCTTGTGGAAAAAAAAGGATTTGCTGAGACGGGAATAAAGATATCAAATTTCTGTCAAGATAACTGGAAATTCCAATCAATAAAAACCCCAATGAACCTAAAAAAAGTATAATGGCCCAGCAGAAATTACTTATTTTTCGAGATCCCGCTATAAGTTCTATCCATATATGTTCTGATCGCCAACTCATACTAGATCTAGTTGCATTTTATTGGAAGTGGGAGACTGGCCAAAATGAATTTGACTTTACGTTTTTTTGTTTCCGAAGGAACTTTCATCAACTTGCACTATTCTGATGTGAATCTTTCGAAGCAATTCGTTAGATCTAAAAGTAAAATAATAGGAGCCCCCTCATATGATCCCCTATCTACACATATATAGCTACATGGGCTTTGCATTTCTTTCTATTTCAGGCATCCGCCCCAATCTCGATTTATTTTCAAAAAGCTCGTTTACTCATATATATATCATATTTACGTTTACGCCTGCATAAGAACCCTTTCTTTTATCTTTGAAAGAAGCCACAAGTTATACCATATTATATATTATACTGAATAGATATGTGTGTTATGATCATAGATATCCGTGTTATGATCCAAGTCTAAGTCTTGAAAAAAAAAAAATAGATGAAATTTGTCCCCATCAGATCTAAAAAATCTTGTTTTTTTGAACATGAAGAGATAAAGAAGCCATTGCAATTGCCGGAAATACTAAGCCCACTAAAGGCACAAAAATAGAGGGTAAGTTGTTGAGAATTGTCATAGAATGGGCACCTCGATTTAATATTTGTACCTATTATTTATATTTATTTATTGTTATATAAATCTTTTTCCTTATTATCGCTATATTGTATTGTTAAAAAGATATCTTAAATAGAAAGATCTCTTAAAATTATTATTATTAGAATTCCTATATAATTATACTAAGTATATCTAAGTGAGTATATATAATAAAGTGCAAGGAATATAGAACTAACTAAATGGACTTATTCATTTTTCTACAGGAAATATATGTATGGTAATCCACTTGTTTGTTATTCTTCTTTTATTATCTTTTTCTTGTCTTATAACTTGAATTTCATAATTTTTATTTAATTTTAATAAAGAATAAAGAGTTTCTTCCGCTTATAAATTCTTCCAAAATTCGTTATATTATAATTAGAATATAATATAATACGAATAATTATAATATAATACGAAAGGAAGAACATGAAATTCGTTTTATTTATTATTTATCCTGCCCAATTGAATCCCAATTGAATTTCGCGGAAAAAGAATTCGCTCTTTTATCTTGTTAATAGAGGTTTCCTAATTAGGAATCAGGAATATCGGTAAAAAAAAATTATCTGTATGATTCTTTCCAAAATTTCCTCTTATGTCACCAAAAAAAAATCCATTCTTCGGATATTTTCCGATTTTTCCTTTGATTCCGATAAATAAATACTTAATAAATACTTATTTTAAATAGTTATTCGCCAGAAAGAAAAAAAAAAAAATAATAATTTAACGAATTTAATTTAATTAACTACTAACTTAAGGTTCTACTTAATTTATGATTCAAAGGAAAGAAAGCGTGGAGCTGAAATAACTCACTCAGAACGCCCTTTAACAGATTACGTGGTACGATTGGATCGAATAAGCCCTTATGGAATAAAAATTCAGCCGCTTGTGAACCTTCAGGTACTGTCTTATTCAATGTTTGTTCAATTACTCTTTTACCTGCAAATGCAATGTAGGCGTTGGGTTCGGCAATAATGATATCCCCCAACATACCAAAACTAGCTGTCACCCCACCCGTCGTAGGAGATGTAAGGATTGATACATAAACTAACTTTTTATTCGATTGATAATCATATAAAGCGGAAGAAATTTTAGCCATTTGCATCAAGCTCAAACTTCCTTCTTGCATGCGTGCTCCTCCGGAAGCACATACTAGAATAAGAGGTAAAAATTTATTGGTAGCATACTCGATTAAACGAGTAATTTTCTCGCCTACTACCGATCCCATACTACCCCCCATAAACTGAAAGTCCATAACCCCAATTGCTACGGGAATGCCGTTTAGTTGACCTATGCCGGTTTGAACGGCCTCAGTTAATCCTGTCTTTTTTTGATAAGAATCAATACGATCTTTATAAGGTTCCTCCTCCGAATGAAAGTCAATGGGATCCAGAGAGAACATGTCCTCATCCATAGGATCCCAAGTGCCTGGATCAATCGAAAGTTCAATTCTATCTGAACTACTCATTTTCAAATGATATCCACATTGTTCACAAATATTCATTTTTGATTTAAAAAATTTCTTATAATTTAATCCATAACAAATTTCACATTGAACCCACAAATGCTTGTATTTTTGAGTTACGCCGAGATCATTAGAATTTTCTCTTAGAGCGAAATCGCTGCCGTTCGTGCTAGTTCTTAGCCTGGAATTCCCGTTTTCACTACTATTTCTACTTTCACTCCAAATGTAAGTAGAAATGTAACTTTCGCTGTAATTTTCACCACCACTTAAAATATAACTATCAATCCCGATTTGAGAACGAAGATAACTGTCAATGCAACTATTGATGTAATTATTCCAACTATATTTAGTATCATACGTATAATAATCATAGTGGGAATCGTCACTCCTAGACCCCTTATTTAAATAATTAGAATTCCAATAACTAGAAAATTCTTTTTCTAGTTCACTCAAAAAAGAATGATTATTGTCAATCCCAAAAACTTGATTTTCAATATCAAAATATATGGAATAACCGTCTTTTTTATTATCCCTACCTAAAACTAAAAAAGTGTCATCCACGTTTAAATTCCGAATGCCCCTAACGCCGACTAAATGATCAACATTACTACTGTCACTATGACTCCAATTATGGGTGTTTTTTTCTGTATCATTTAGAATCGGGTCTTCACTTACACTAGTATTTTCAAGAGGACCAAGATTATCCATTGATTTACTTAACCTACACCTGTATTCTAACTCCACATTGGATAACATCGAATTGAACCAACATTTTTTCATAGAGCCTTCTTGCCGCTATTTACATCAAAATAAATAGATGTATAGTCATTCGATAAAAAATCATTTGAATATTTCACT